TTATGTATGGATGATGAGATTCCATTGATACAGAGCCAATTCCAATAGACTTATTGAACGTTCCCATTGGCGTGCATCCAGCAGGAATTGAACCTACGAATTTGCCAATTATGAGTTGGGCGCTTTAACCATTCAGCCATGGATGCTTAACAGGGCTCATCGTACATCGTGAATAACCAAATTCCAATTGAAATGAAATCTTTAGGAGGAATCAATGAAAATCTTTAGGAGGAATCAATGAAACGACATCAATTCAAATCCTGGATCTTCGAATTGAGAGAGATATTGAGAGAGATCAAAAATTCTCACTATTTCTTAGATTCATGGATCAAATTCGATTCAGTGGGATCTTTCACTCACATTTTTTTCCACCAAGAACGTTTTATGAAACTCTTTGACCCCCGAATTTTGAGTATCCTACTTTCACGTGATTCACAGGGTTCAACAAGCAATCGATATTTCATGATCAAAGGTGTAGTACTGCTTGTAGTAGCGGTCCTTATATCTCGTATTAACAATCAAAAGATGGTCGAAAGAAAAAATCTCTATTTGATGGGGCTTCTTCCTATACCTATGAATTCCATTGGACCCAGAAATGAGACATTGGAAGAATCTTTTTGGTCTTCCAATATCAATAGGTTGATTGTTTCGCTCCTGTATCTTCCAAAAGGGAAAAAGATTTCTGAGAGTTGTTTCATGGATCCGCAAGAGAGTACTTGGGTTCTCCCAATAAATAAAAAGTGTATCATGCCTGAATCGAACCGGGGTTCGCGGTGGTGGAGGAACCGGATCGGAAAAAAGAGGGATTCTAGTTGTAAGATAGCTAATGAAACCGTAGCTGGAATTGAGATCTCATTCAAAGAGAAAGATAGCAAATATCTGGGGTTTCTTTTTTTATCCTATACGGATGATCCGATCCGCAAGGACCATGATTGGGAATTGTTTGATCGTCTTTCTCCGAGGAAGAAGCGAAACATAATCAACTTGAATTCGGGACAGCTATTCGAAATCTTAGGGAAAGACTTGATTTGTTATCTCATGTCTGCTTTTCGTGAAAAACGACCAATTGAAGGGGAGGGTTTCTTCAAACAACAAGGAGCTGAGGCAACTATTCAATCAAATGATATTGAGCATGTTTCCCATCTCTTCTCGAGAAACAAGTGGGGTATTTCTTTGCAAAATTGTGCTCAATTTCATATGTGGCAATTCCGACAAGATCTCTTCGTTAGTTGGGGGAAGAATCAGCACGAATCGGATTTTTTGAGGAACGTATCGAGAGAGAATTGGATTTGGTTAGACAATGTGTGGTTGGTAAACAAGGATCGGTTTTTTAGCAGGGTACGGAATGTATTGTCAAATATTCAATATGATTCCACAAGATCTATTTTCGTTCAAGTAACGGATTCTAGCCAATCGAAAGGATCTTCTGATCAATTCAGAGATCTTTTCGATTCCATTAGAAATGAGGATTCAGAATATCACACATTGATCGATCAAACAGAGATTCAGCAACTAAAAGAAAGATCGATTCTTTGGGATCCTTCCTTTCTTCAAACGGAACGAACAGAGATAGAATCAGATCGATTCCCGAAATGCCTTTTTGGATCTTCCTCAATGTCCCGGCTATTCACGAAACGTGAGAAGCAGATGAATAATCATCTGCTTCCGAAAGAAATCGAAGAATTTCTTGGGAATCCTACAAGATCAATTCGTTCTTTTTTCTCTGACAGATGGTCAGAACTTCATCTGGGTTCGAATCCTACCGAGAGGTCCACTAGAGATCAGAAATTTTGGAAGAAAAAACAAGATGTTTCTTTTGTCCCTTTCAGGCGATCGGAAAATAAAGAAATGGTTGATATATTCAAGATAATTACGTATTTACAAAATACCGTCTCAATTCATCCTATTTCATCAGATCCGGGATGTGATATGGTTCCGAAGGATGAACCAGATATGGACAGTTCCAATAAGATTTCATTCTTGAACAAAAATCCATTTTTGGATTTCTTTCATCTATTCCATGACCGGAACAAAGGGGGATACACGTTACACCACGATTTTGAATCAGAAGAGAGATTTCCAGAAATGGCAGATCTATTCACTCTATCAATAACCGAGCCGGATCTGGTGTATCATAGGGGATTTGCTTTTTCTTCGGTCCGGATCCACTGCGGGAATGATTTGGAAGATCCAAAACGAAAAACAGCGGTATTTGCTAGCAACAACATCATGGAGGCAGTCAATCAATATAGATTGATCCGAAATCTGATTCAAATCCAATATAGCACCTATGGGTACATAAGAAATGTATCGAATCGATTCTTTTTAATGAATAGATCCGATCGCAACTTCGAATATGGAATTCAAAGGGATCAAATAGGAAATGATACTCTGAATCATATAACTATAATGAAAATGAAATATACGATCAACCAACATTTATCGAATTTGAAAAAGAGTCAGAAGAAATGGTTTGATCCTCTTATTTCTCGAACCGAGA